GTTTCTGTAGCTTAATTAAAGCATAACACTGAAGATGTTAAGATAAACCCTAGAAAGTTTTAGAAGCACAAAGGCTTGGTCCCGGCTTTTCTGTCAGCTCTAACTAAATTTATACATGCAAGTTTCCGCACCCCTGTGAGAATGCCCTAGATAACCTGCCCGGAATTTAGGAGCTGGTATCAGGCACCCTATCTTTAGCCCAAGACGCCTTGCTTAGCCACACCCCTAAGGGAGTTCAGCAGTAATAAATATTAAGCCATAAGTGAAAGCTTGACTTAGTTAAGGTTTAAAGGGCCGGTAAAACTCGTGCCAGCCACCGCGGTTATACGAGAGGCCCAAGTTGACAACTCAACGGCGTAAAGCGTGGTTAAGTACCCCCCCCCACTAGGGCCAAACACCCACAAAGCTGTTATACGCATGTTGAGGATTTGAAGCACCCCCACAAAAGTGGCCCTAAACCCCCACTGACCCCACGAAAGCTACAAAACAAACTGGGATTAGATACCCCACTATGTGTAGCCGTAAACCTTGATGGTAACCCTTACCCCCCCCCATCCGCCTGGGAACTACGAGCACCAGCTTAAAACCCAAAGGACTTGGCGGTGCTTTAGACCCCCCTAGAGGAGCCTGTTCTAGAACTGATAACCCCCGTTAAACCTCACCAGCCCTTGTTAATACCGCCTATATACCGCCGTCGTCAGCTTACCCTGTGAAGGCACAATAGTAAGCAAAGTTAGTAAAACTCAAAACGTCAGGTCGAGGTGTAGCGAATGAGCTGGGAAGAAATGGGCTACATTTTCTCTTGAGAAAAAACGAATGGTGTGTTGAAACACCCACCTAAAGGAGGATTTAGCAGTAAGTGGTAAATAGAGTGTCCCACTGAAACTGGCCCTGAAGCGCGCACACACCGCCCGTCACTCTCCCCTGTTGGCCCCCAACCTTTCATAAAACCTTTATTAAACAAAGGGGAGGCAAGTCGTAACATGGTAAGCGTACCGGAAGGTGCGCTTGGATAAATCAGAGTGTAGCTAAAATAGTAAAGCATCTCCCTTACACCGAGAAGCCGCCCGTGCAAGTCGAGCCACCCTGACGCCCAACTGCTAGCTCAATAGTATCATTAAATTACAAATATTTTTAACGATAAATAACCTAAAAACTTTTTAACAAACCATTTTTTACCTTAGTAAAGGCGATAGAAAAGGACCCACGGAGCAACAGATAAAGTACCGCAAGGGAACGCTGAAAAAGAAATGAAATAAATTAAATAAGCATATTATAGCAGAGACCCACCCTCGTACCTTTTGCATCATGATTTAGCAAGTAAGACCCAAGCAAAGCGACCTGTAGTTTGAGACCCCGAAACTAAGCGAGCTACTCCAAGACAGCCCAATTGGGGCAAACCCGTCCCTGTGGCAAAAGGGTGGGAAGAGCTTTGAGTAGAGGCGATAAACCTACCGAGCATAGTTATAGCTGGTTGTTTGAGAAATGAATAGAAGTTCAGCTCTCCGGCTTCCCAACCCCCCTTAGTACCACTAAAATTGGCCCCAGGAAACCAGAGAAGTTAATTAAAGGAGGTACAGCTCCTTTTTAATAGAAACACCTTTTACAGATGGCCAAAGATCAAAATAAATTAAGGAGTCCTATTTTAGTGGGCCTAAAAGCAGCCACCTAGTCATAAAGCGTTAAAGCTAGAATAAAATAAACATTCCTTTTATAATGTTACTAAATCTCCCACCTCTGTAGTTATCAAACCATCTCATGCCTCCATGAGAGTGATAATGCTAAAATGAGTAATAAGAAGTAATAACTTCTCCTAATACATGTGTATCTCGGAACGGAAAACCCACCGATCATTAGCCGACCCCAACAAAAGAGGGAAGTGAAATATGTGCCCAAACTAGAAAACCTTTCACTAAAAATCGTTAACCCAACACAGGAGTATAAATAAGGAAAGACAAAAAGAAAAAGAAGGAACTCGGCAAACTAAAGCCTCGCCTGTTTACCAAAAACATCGCCTCTTGAATAAAAAATATAAGAGGTCCCGCCTGCCCTGTGACTTAAAGTTTAACGGCCGCGGTATTTTGACCGTGCAAAGGTAGCGCAATCACTTGTCTTTTAAATGAAGACCTGTATGAATGGCATCACGAGGGCTTAGCTGTCTCCTTTTTCAAGTCAATGAAATTGATCTCCCCGTGCAGAAGCGGGGATAATAATATAAGACGAGAAGACCCTATGGAGCTTTAGACCTAATGCAGTCCACGAATAATACTTTTGATTATAAAAGAAAAGCTCAATGGATCCTGCACACCTGTCTTTGGTTGGGGCGACCGCGGGGAAAAATAAAACCCCCACGAGGATTGAGAGTTCTACTCCTAAAACCAAGAGCCACAGCTCTAAGTAACAGAAATTCTGACCTAAATGATCCGGGCAACCGATCAACGAACCGAGTTACCCTAGGGATAACAGCGCAATCCCCTTCCAGAGCCCATATCGACAAGGGGGTTTACGACCTCGATGTTGGATCAGGACATCCTAATGGTGCAGCCGCTATTAAGGGTTCGTTTGTTCAACGATTAAAGTCCTACGTGATCTGAGTTCAGACCGGAGTAATCCAGGTCAGTTTCTATCTATAAGACGATTCCTCTCCAGTACGAAAGGACCGAGAAGAAAAGGCCCATGCTAAAAGTATGCCTTACCCCTAACTACTGAAGCCAAATAAAGAAGGCAAGAGGGTGTATTAATTATACTTAAGAAAATAGTAAGTTAAGGTGGCAGAACCCGGCTACTGCAGAAGGTCTAAGCCCTTCGCATAGAGGTTCAAATCCTCTCCCTAACTATGATATCAACTATTGTTACACATATCCTCAACCCCCTAGCCTACATAGTGCCCGTTCTACTAGCAGTTGCCTTTCTTACCCTTATTGAACGTAAAGTTCTTGGCTACATACAATTACGTAAAGGCCCAAACATTGTAGGGCCCTATGGCCTATTACAACCAATTGCAGACGGTGTAAAACTATTTATTAAAGAGCCCATTCGACCTTCTACATCAGCCCCCGTCCTCTTTATTTTTTCCCCAATGCTAGCCCTTACTTTAGCCCTAATACTATGGGCCCCCCTCCCCCTCCCATTCCCCGTTATTGATCTCAATCTTGGAGTCCTATTTATGCTTGCCCTTTCAAGCCTTGCAGTATACTCAATTTTAGGCTCAGGATGAGCCTCTAATTCAAAATATGCACTAGTTGGAGCCCTACGAGCAGTCGCCCAAACCATCTCCTATGAAGTAAGCCTAGGACTTATTCTTCTTAGCGTTATCCTCTTATCAGGAGGTTTCACCTTACAAACCTTTAGTATCACTCAAGAAGCCACCTGATTAACTCTCCCAGCCTGACCTCTGGCCGCAATATGATACATTTCAACCCTTGCAGAAACTAACCGAGCCCCCTTTGACCTTACTGAGGGGGAATCAGAACTTGTCTCCGGCTTTAATGTTGAGTATGCCGGGGGCCCCTTTGCTCTCTTATTTTTAGCAGAATACGCAAATATTTTATTAATAAATACACTATCTGCTATCCTGTTCTTTGGCGCCTCCACCCTCCCCTATTTACCAGAACTTACCTCAGCAAACATCATGGTTAAAGCTGCCCTCCTCTCCATAGTATTTTTATGGGTTCGAGCATCCTACCCACGATTTCGATATGATCAACTCATACATCTAGTGTGAAAAAATTTCCTGCCTATTACACTAGCAATAGTAGTATGACATCTTGCCCTCCCCCTATCACTTGCAGGAATCCCCCCCCAAATTTAAAAGGGGCTGTGCCTGAATTAAAGGGCCACTTTGATAGAGTGAATCATGAAGGATAAAGTCCTTCCAGCCCCTTAGAAAGGGGGGACTCGAACCCACCCTTTGGAGATCAAAACTCCAAGTGCTTCCACTACACCACTTCCTAGTAAAGTCAGCTAATTAAGCTTTTGGGCCCATACCCCAAAAATGTTGGTTAAAATCCTTCCTTCACTAATGAATCCACTTGTCCTCTCCCTCCTCATCTTAAGTCTAGGACTAGGTACAACCCTAACATTTGCCAGCTCCCACTGGCTACTAGCCTGAATAGGCCTAGAAATTAATACCCTCGCAATCATTCCACTGATAGCCCAACACCACCACCCCCGAGCAGTTGAAGCAACCACTAAATATTTTTTAACCCAAGCAACCGCCGCAGCCCTTATTTTATTTGCAAGCATAACTAATGCCTGAATTACAGGACAATGAGGCATTCAACAAATAGACCAAACAATCCCAACCACAATACTAACCATTGCACTCATATTAAAACTTGGCCTTGCCCCCGCCCACTTTTGACTGCCAGAAGTCCTACAAGGGTTAGATCTTACCACAGGACTAATTATGTCCACCTGACAAAAACTAGCCCCACTAGCCCTGCTCGTCCAAATTCCAAACCTTAACTCCAACCTACTAATTTTTATTGGACTAATCTCTACAATAGTCGGAGGATGAGGAGGCTTAAACCAAACTCAACTACGAAAAGTTATAGCCTACTCTTCCATCGCCCACCTTGGATGAATAATCTTAATTGTTTCTTTTAATTCCAAACTGACTTTACTAGCCCTTTCCATGTACATCCTCATAACAACATCAATATTTCTCACACTAAAAATTAATAACTCACTGGACATAAACACTTTAGCCACATCCTGAGCAAAAACCCCCATCCTAACTGCCTTGACTCCCCTCATCTTATTATCCCTAGGAGGCCTGCCCCCCCTCTCAGGATTTATGCCCAAATGACTTATCTTACAAGAATTAACTAAACAAGAACTTCCACTTACCGCCACCATTGCAGCACTAAGCGCCCTTTTAAGCCTCTATTTCTACCTTCGTCTCTCATATGCAATAGCCCTAACAACTTCACCCAATACAACAATTAATACTGCCCCCTGACGACTAAAAACAAACCAAAACTCCATCCCCCTATCAACATCAATTGCCCTCACCGCCATACTTTTACCAATGACCCCCACTATTTTAGCCATTTAAAGATTTAGGATAATAAAAGACCAAGAGCCTTCAAAGCCCTCAGTGAAGGTGAAAATCCTTCAATCTTTGTAAGACTTGCGGGACATTATCCCACATCTTCTGCATGCAAAACAGACACTTTAATTAAGATAAAGCCTTAATTATAGGTGGGCGGGCCTCGATCCCACATAAACTTAGTTAACAGCTAAGTGCTCCAACCAGCGAGCATCCACCTAATCTTTCCCCCGCCTGCGGGGAAAGGGGGAAAGATCCGGCAGGGGATTTGCCTGCTACTCTAGATTTGCAATCTAGCATGATGACACCTCGGAGCTTGGTAGAAAGAGGAATTAAACCTCTGTTTATGGGGCTACAACCCACCACTTAATACTCAGCCATTCTACCTGTGGCAATTACCCGCTGATTTTTCTCAACCAACCACAAAGACATTGGCACCCTTTATTTAGTATTCGGTGCCTGAGCCGGCATAGTCGGAACAGCCCTAAGCCTTCTTATTCGAGCTGAACTTAGTCAACCAGGGGCCCTCCTTGGAGACGATCAAATTTATAATGTTATCGTCACAGCTCACGCTTTTGTTATAATCTTTTTTATAGTTATACCAATCATAATTGGGGGCTTTGGGAACTGACTAATCCCACTTATAATCGGGGCCCCTGACATAGCCTTCCCCCGCATAAATAATATAAGCTTTTGACTCCTCCCCCCCTCCTTTTTACTTCTGCTTGCCTCTTCGGGAGTTGAAGCCGGAGCTGGGACAGGATGAACAGTCTACCCCCCTTTAGCAGGCAATCTAGCCCATGCCGGGGCCTCCGTAGATCTAACTATTTTTTCCCTCCACTTAGCAGGGATTTCATCTATCTTGGGCGCAATTAATTTTATTACCACCATTATTAACATAAAACCCCCTGCCATTTCACAATACCAGACCCCCTTATTTGTGTGGTCAGTCCTGATTACAGCAGTCCTACTGCTTTTATCACTACCAGTACTAGCGGCTGGAATTACAATACTTCTCACTGACCGAAACTTAAACACCTCTTTCTTTGATCCTGCAGGCGGAGGAGACCCTATTTTATACCAACACCTATTTTGATTCTTCGGTCACCCCGAAGTCTATATTTTAATTCTCCCAGGCTTTGGAATAATCTCACATATTGTCGCCTACTACTCGGGGAAAAAAGAACCTTTTGGCTACATGGGCATGGTCTGAGCCATGATAGCAATTGGGTTACTTGGATTTATTGTATGGGCCCACCACATATTTACAGTAGGAATGGACGTAGATACCCGAGCATACTTCACATCTGCCACAATAATTATTGCTATTCCAACAGGAGTAAAAGTATTTAGCTGACTAGCCACCCTTCATGGCGGATCTATTAAATGAGAGACCCCCCTTCTATGGGCCCTAGGTTTTATTTTCCTTTTTACTGTAGGAGGCTTAACAGGCATTGTTTTAGCTAACTCATCTTTAGATATTGTCCTTCACGACACTTATTATGTTGTTGCACACTTCCACTATGTTCTGTCCATGGGGGCTGTATTTGCAATTGTCGCTGCTTTTGTGCACTGGTTCCCACTATTCTCGGGGTATACCCTTCACAGCACATGAACAAAAATCCACTTCGGCGTTATATTCCTAGGAGTAAACTTAACATTTTTCCCTCAGCACTTTCTAGGCTTAGCCGGAATACCTCGGCGCTACTCAGACTACCCAGATGCCTACACACTATGAAACACAGTTTCATCCATGGGCTCCCTTGTGTCCCTAGTGGCAGTAATTATATTCCTTTTTATCATTTGAGAAGCCTTTGCTGCAAAGCGAGAAGTCTCATCAGTAGAAATAACTTCAACAAATGTTGAATGATTGCACGGCTGCCCTCCCCCTTATCATACCTTTGAAGAGCCAGCATTTGTACAAATTAACTTATCAGCCGAGAAAGGGAGGAATCGAACCCCCATCTGATGGTTTCAAGCCAACCACATAACCACTCTGTCACTTTCTTTATAAAATACTAGTAATAATTTTATTACATTGCTTTGTCAAGGCAAAATTGTGGGTTAAAATCCCACGTATTTTAAGCATTGCTAGAATGGCTCATCCCTCACAACTAGGATTCCAAGACGCGGCCTCCCCCGTTATAGAAGAACTTCTCCACTTCCATGATCATGCATTAATAATTGTATTCTTAATTAGCACATTAGTTCTTTATATTATTGTTGCCATGGTTTCGACCAAATTAACAAATAAACATATTTTAGACTCCCAAGAAATCGAAATTATTTGAACTGTGCTGCCCGCAGTAATCCTCATCTTAATTGCCCTCCCCTCTCTACGAATTCTCTACCTTGTTGATGAAGTAAATGACCCCCACCTTACCATCAAGGCCGTAGGGCACCAATGATATTGAAGCTACGAATATACAGACTACGCAGACTTAGGATTTGATTCTTATATAATTCCCACCCAATCCCTCGAACCAGGACAATTCCGGCTACTTGAAGCAGACCACCGAATAGTGGTCCCTGTAGAATCTCCCATCCGCGTTCTTGTGTCAGCAGAAGACGTCCTTCACTCCTGAGCAGTACCTGCCCTGGGCGTAAAAATAGACGCTGTACCCGGCCGATTAAATCAAACAGCCTTTATTGTGTCCCACCCCGGAGTATTTTATGGGCAGTGTTCAGAGATCTGCGGAGCAAACCATAGTTTTATACCAATTGTAGTAGAAGCAGTCCCCCTCGAACACTTTGAAAACTGATCCTCACTAATACTTGAAGATGCCTCACTAAGAAGCTAAACCGGGACTAGCATTAGCCTTTTAAGCTAAAGATTGGTGACCCCCAACCACCCTTAGTGGAATGCCCCAGCTCAACCCCGCCCCTTGATTAATAATCCTTCTATTCTCATGAATAGTATTTTTAACTATAGTACCCCCCAAAGTCCTCGCACACAATTTCCCCAATGAGCCCACCGTACAAGACAGTAAAACTACTGAGACTAGCCCCTGAACCTGACCATGACAATAAACCTGTTTAATCAATTTTTAAGCCCCCAATATTTAGGAATTCCACTAATTTTAGTAGCTCTTGCCCTTCCATGACTTCTTTTTCCGCCCTCATCCTCACGATGGTTAAATAACCGTCTTTTAACCCTACAAAGCTGATTTATTAACCGTCTGACTCAACAGCTTCTTCTTCCTATCAATGTGGGCGGGCACAAATGAGCCCTCCTTTTTGCCTCCCTAATAATTTTTTTAATTACCATTAATATATTAGGCTTAATTCCATATACTTTTACTCCTACAACCCAACTTTCCCTTAATATAGGCTTTGCTGTTCCTTTATGATTAGCTACAGTTATTATTGGAATACGTAATCAACCAACACATACTCTGGGCCACCTTCTCCCAGAAGGAACTCCTACCGCTTTAATCCCCATCTTAATTATTATTGAAACAATTAGTCTGTTTATTCGCCCCCTGGCGCTAGGCGTTCGACTAACCGCCAATCTTACAGCCGGACACCTGCTAATTCACCTAATTTCCACTGCTGCCTTTGTGCTTCTTCCCCTAATACCAACAGTAGCACTTCTTACTTCTCTGCTACTCTTTCTTTTAACCCTCCTAGAAATTGCAGTTGCAATAATTCAAGCTTACGTATTTGTTTTACTATTAACCCTCTACCTACAAGAAAACGTATAATGGCCCACCAAGCTCATGCATATCACATAGTTGACCCAAGCCCCTGACCTTTAACAGGCGCAGTAGCCGCTCTTCTTATAACATCCGGTCTAGCAATTTGATTTCATTTTAACTCTACGACCCTTATAACCCTCGGACTAATTCTTCTACTCCTAACTATATACCAATGATGGCGAGATATTGTACGAGAGGGGACATTTCAAGGACACCACACACCCCCAGTACAAAAAGGCCTTCGATACGGCATAGTTCTTTTTATTACATCAGAAGTCTTCTTCTTTATTGGATTCTTCTGAGCATTTTATCATGCAAGCCTCGCCCCAACTCCTGAATTAGGGGGATGCTGGCCCCCCACAGGCATCACCCCGCTTGACCCCTTTGAAGTGCCACTTCTTAATACGGCCGTCCTTTTAGCCTCCGGGGTAACTGTTACATGGGCACATCACAGCATTATGGAGGGAGAACGAAAGCAGGCAATTCACTCCCTCACCTTAACAATTCTACTAGGCTTTTATTTTACCTTCCTGCAAGCCATAGAGTATTATGAAGCCCCTTTTACAATTGCTGACGGGGTCTATGGCTCAACTTTCTTCGTTGCAACAGGATTCCACGGACTTCATGTTATTATTGGATCTACATTTCTAGCCATCTGTTTAATTCGACAAGTACAATATCACTTTACTTCTGACCACCACTTCGGATTTGAAGCAGCAGCTTGATATTGACATTTTGTTGATGTTGTATGACTATTCCTTTATATTTCTATTTATTGATGAGGCTCATAATTTTTCTAGTACAACAAAAGTATACGTGGCTTCCAACCACACGATCTTGGTTAAAGCCCAAGGAAAAATAATGAATATAATTTCAACACTTATACTTATCTCAGCCCTAATCTCCCTAGTCTTAGCCACAGTCTCCTTTTGACTACCCCAGCTGAACCCAGATTCTGAAAAACTCTCCCCCTACGAATGTGGCTTTGACCCTCTTGGAAGCGCACGCCTCCCATTTTCCCTCCGATTTTTTTTAGTTGCTATCCTGTTTCTCCTTTTTGATCTTGAAATTGCACTCCTACTGCCCCTTCCCTGAGGAGACCAATTAACCAACCCCACCTTAACCTTCATTTGAGCTGCAACTGTTTTAGTACTACTCACCCTAGGACTTATTTATGAATGACTTCAAGGCGGCCTAGAATGAGCGGAATAGATAATTAGTATAAGTAAAATATTTGATTTCGGCTCAAAAGTTTGTGGTTAAATTCCACAATTATCTAATGACCCCTACCCACTTTTCTGTCTCATCAGCCTTTATTCTAGGACTTATGGGCTTAGCCTTCCACCGAACCCATCTACTGTCCGCCCTTTTATGTCTAGAGGGTATAATACTATCCCTCTTTATTGCCCTTTCACTATGATCCTTACAACTAGACGCCGCTGGCTACTCCTCTTCCCCCATATTAATACTAGCTTTTTCAGCTTGCGAGGCAAGCGCTGGATTAGCCCTACTTGTCGCCACAGCCCGAACCCACGGTACAGACCGGCTACAAAGCTTAAACCTACTCCAATGCTAAAAATTTTAATCCCCACCCTAATGCTCCTACCCCTACCTTGACTGACACCCAAAAAATGACTTTGGCCAACTTCCCTCATACACAGCATAATTATTGCACTAATCAGCTTATACTGACTAAAAAATTCCTCAGAAGAAGGATGAACCACTCTTAACCCTATAATAGGAACAGACCCTCTTTCCACACCCCTCCTCATCCTCACATGCTGACTATTACCATTAATGATTTTGGCCAGCCAAAATCATATGGCCCCCGAGCCCCTCAGCCGACAACGTACCTATATTTCCCTGTTGTCCTCTCTTCAAGTCTTCCTCATCCTTGCCTTCAGTGCAACAGAAATTTTAATATTTTATATTATATTTGAAGCCACCTTAATCCCCACCCTCATTATTATTACCCGCTGAGGTAACCAAAAAGAGCGTCTAAACGCCGGAACCTACTTTTTATTTTATACACTAGCTGGCTCACTCCCCCTTCTAGTGGCCCTGCTCCTGCTTCAAAACTCCACAGGAACCCTATCAATACTGATTACTCCTTACAACGACCTCACCCTCACTACATCTTGAAGCCATAAACTCTGATGGGCCGGATGTATAATTGCATTTTTAGTTAAAATACCCCTCTACGGGGTTCATCTTTGATTGCCTAAAGCTCATGTAGAAGCCCCAATCGCAGGTTCCATAATTCTTGCTGCAGTCTTACTAAAACTAGGAGGCTACGGAATAATGCGCATCATAGTTACACTTGACCCCTTATCAAAAGAAATACTCTTCCCATTCATTATTTTAGCCTTATGGGGTGTAATCATAACCGGCTCTATTTGTCTCCGACAAACAGACCTAAAATCTTTAATTGCCTATTCTTCAGTAAGCCACATAGGCCTCGTTGCAGGGGGAATTTTAATCCAAACCCCATGAGGATTTACAGGAGCACTAATTCTTATAATTGCCCACGGCCTTGCATCTTCAGCTCTCTTTTGTTTAGCCAATACAAACTATGAACGAACCCACAGCCGAACTATACTTCTTGCCCGAGGACTACAAATAATTATACCCCTAATGGCATCCTGATGATTTACCGCTAGTCTAGCCAACTTAGCACTACCCCCCTTACCCAACCTAATGGGGGAGATCATAATTATTTCTTCCTTATTCAACTGATCTTGATTTACTATTATCCTCACAGGAGCAGGAACCCTAATTACCGCAGGGTACTCACTTTATCTGTTTTTAATAACCCAACGTGGCCCTCTTCCCCAACATATTACTGCCCTAAGCCCCTCCCACACCCGAGAACACCTACTCATGGCCCTACACCTTCTCCCCCTCATTATAATTATTGCAAAGCCTGCCTTAGTGTCTGGATGATTTGCCTGTAGATATAATTTAATAAAAATGTTAGATTGTGATTCTAAAAATAGAGGTTAAACCCCTCTTATCCACCGAGAGTGGCCCGATGGCAATGAAGACTGCTAATCTTCACCCCCTTGGTTGAACCCCAAGGCTCCCTCGGGCTTTTAAAGGATAATAGCTCATCCGCTGGTCTTAGGAACCAGAAACTCTTGGTGCAACTCCAAGTAAAAGCTATGCACCCAACTATAATCACAACTAGCACCTGCCTTTTAGTTGTACTAGTACTTTTACTATTTCCAATTTTGACAACCTTCTCCCCAAAACCATCTCCGCACCACTGGGCCTCCTCGCACGTTAAAACAGCTGTAAAAACAGCATTCTTTGTAAGCCTCGCCCCCCTCTTCCTATTCTTAAATGAGGGGACCGAAACCATCATCACAAACTGATCTTGAATAAATATTAACACCTTCGACATCAACATAAGTTTCAAATTCGACCACTACTCCATTATCTTTATCCCAATTGCCCTATATGTAACATGAGCAATCCTAGAATTTGCAACATGATACATACACACAGACCCTCAAATAAACCGATTCTTTAAATATCTATTAATCTTTTTAGTGGCAATAATTATTTTAGTCTCTGCAAACAATATATTTCAACTTTTCATTGGCTGAGAGGGAGTTGGAATTATATCATTTTTACTAATCGGCTGATGATACGGACGAGCAGACGCTAATACCGCTGCCCTACAAGCAGTGTTGTACAACCGAATTGGGGATATTGGACTAATTTTAAGCATAGCATGACTAGCTAAGACCCTCAACTCCTGAGAAATTCAACAAATAATTTTTCTCTCCAAAGACTTAGATATAACCGTACCTTTACTCGGCCTTATCCTTGCCGCTACAGGAAAATCAGCCCAATTTGGACTCCACCCTTGACTCCCCTCAGCCATAGAGGGCCCAACACCAGTTTCTGCCCTCCTACACTCCAGCACTATGGTTGTTGCCGGCATTTTTTTACTAATCCGCCTTAGCCCCCTTATAGAAAACAATCAAACTGCCCTCTCTGTATGCCTCTGCCTTGGGGCCCTTACTACCCTATTTACAGCCACTTGTGCCCTAACACAAAATGATATCAAAAAAATTGTTGCATTTTCCACCTCCAGCCAACTAGGCTTAATAATAGTAACAATTGGATTAAATCAGCCCCAACTAGCATTTCTTCACATTTGCACTCACGCCTTCTTTAAAGCAATGTTATTTTTATGCTCCGGCTCTATCATCCATGCCTTAAATGATGAGCAAGATATCCGAAAAATGGGGGGAATACAAAATCTGGCTCCTCTCACATCTACCTGCCTAACAATTGGAAGCCTAGCATTAACAGGCACCCCCTTCCTAGCAGGGTTCTTTTCAAAAGACGCAATTATTGAAGCCATAAATACCTCCCATATTAACGCCTGAGCCCTAATTTTGACCCTACTAGCAACCTCCTTCACAGCAATCTATAGCCTACGAGTCGTATATTTTGTGTCCATAGGACACCCCCGTTTTATCACCCTCCCCCCTATTAATGAAAACAACCCCTCAGTTATCAACCCCTTAAAACGACTAGCACTAGGAAGTATTATTGCAGGATTTCTCATTACCCTTAACTACCTCCCTCTAAAAACTCCTATTTTAACTATGCCCCCCTCCCTAAAACTAGCTGCCCTAGCCGTAACAATTCTAGGACTCTTAATAGCATTTGAGTTAGCTCAAATAACCTCAGCCCAATTTAAACCCCTCCCTAAACTCACCCCACACAACTTCTCCAATATACTAGGATTTTTTCCAATCCTAATTCATCGCCTCCTCCCCAAAATCTCCTTAACCCTTGGGCAAGCAGTAGCCACCCAAACAGTGGATCAAACATGATTAGAAAAAACAGGCCCAAAATCTATAACTTCAGCTCAAGTCCCCATAATTTCTTTAATAACTAACATCCAACAAGGACTTATCAAAACCTACCTAACCCTATTCTTCTTAACCTTCTCCCTTGCTATAATAATTTCCCTATCCTAACAGCACGAAGAGCCCCCCGACTAACCCCTCGAATTAATTCTAGCACAACAAACAATGTTAACAACAATGCACCTGCCCCTAAAATAAGTAAAAATCCCCCAAAAGAAAACATCAGCGCCACCCCTCCAAAATCCCCCGGCAGAACTGAAAAAGCTTTTAATTCATAAATAGGCACTCAAGACCCCTCATACCACCCAGACCCCGCCCACAAAGCGGCACCTAAAACTAACCCGATATAAATAACTACATACCCGAACACAGCCCGCCCCCCTCATGCCTCAGGGTAAGGTTCCGCAGCTAAAGCTGCAGAATATGCAAAAACCACCAACATTCCCCCCAAGTAAATTAAAAATAAGACCAAAGATAAAAATCCACCCCCACATGCAACTAAAACCCCGCACCCTGCCCCCGCCACTAAAACTAGCCCCAAAGCGGCATAATAAGGAGATGGATTTGATGCAACCCCCACCAGCCCTAGCACAAAGCCCAATAAAAGAACAGACATAGCATAAGTCATAATTCCCGCCCGGACTCTAACCAGGATTAGCGACTTGAAAAACCACCGTTATTATTTAACTACAAGAACTTGTAATGGCCAGCCTACGCAAAACACACCCCCTACTAAAAATTGTAAACGATGCACTAATTGACTTACCAGCCCCCGCCAACATTTCAGTATGATGAAACTTTGGCTCTCTCCTAGGACTATGCTTACTAACCCAGATTCTAACAGGATTATTTCTAGCAATACATTATACATCTGACATTGCTACCGCATTTTCCTCAGTCGCCCACATCTGTCGAGACGTCAACTACGGCTGATTAATCCGAAATTTTCATGCTAACGGAGCATCCTTTTTCTTTATTTGCCTCTACCTCCACATCGGACGAGGACTATATTATGGATCTTATTTATATAAAGAGACCTGAAACGTGGGAGTAGTACTTTTCCTGCTAGTAATAATAACAGCTTTCGTTGGCTATGTCTTACCATGAGGACAAATATCTTTTTGAGGGGCCACAGTAATTACCAATCTCCTGTCCGCAGTCCCCTATGTGGGAGATATCCTAGTACAATGAATTTGAGGGGGGTTTTCAGTTGACAACGCCACCTTAACACGATTCTTCGCCTTCCACTTTCTATTCCCCTTTATTATTGCAGCAATAACAATTTTACATTTTCTTTTTTTACACGAGACAGGCTCAAATAACCCCGCAGGACTTAACTCAGACGCTGATAAAGTATCCTTCCACCCCTACTTCTCCTATAAAGACCTACTTGGCTTCGTAGTAATACTCCTGGCCCTATCCACCTTGTCCTTGTTCTCCCCCAACCTCCTAGGAGACCCCGACAACTTCATCCCTGCAAATCCCCTAGTCACCCCTCCACATATCAAGCCAGAATGATATTTTTTATTTGCATACGCAATTTTACGATCAATTCCAAATAAGCTTGGAGGTGTATTAGCCCTCCTTTCTTCAATCCTAATCCTGATGCTAGTACCCATCTTACACACTTCAAAACAACGAGGACTAACATTTCGTCCCCTCACACAAATTCTATTCTGAGTCCTAGTAGCAGATGTAGCAATCTTGACATGAATTGGAGGCATGCCTGTAGAACACCCATTTATTATTGTAGGCCAAGTAGCATCCGTCTTATACTTCGCCCTTTTCCTAGTAATTATGCCCACAACAGGATGAATAGAAAACAAAGCCCTAAAATGAAACTGCCCTAGTAGCTCAGAGTAAGAGCGTCGGCCTTGTAAGCCGAATGTCGGAGGTTAGATTCTTCCCTAGTGCTCAGAGAGAGGAGAATTAAACTCCCGCCACTAGCTCCCAAAGCTAGCATTCTAAATTAAACTACCCCCTGAAATTTCCCGGAACCCGCCACAATAAAGCTAAAAATAACACCTAACTTCGCCAATGTAATGTCTGCCAGATTATTTATGGTTTATATACATATATATGTATAATCACCATTAATTTATATTAACCTAATCAAGTAATAATGGTTATTAATATCAATAGGATATAAATAGAAGAATGTAAGGTACTCAACATCAACAGTAGATACAAAATTATCTCTAGCATATTATGATATAATTGAATTCAGATCATTCATCAACATATCTATCATCAGAATTACGTATGTAGTAAGAGAGTTGCAACAGTGATTACTAACCCTAACGGTTATTGATGGTCAGGGACAGCAATTGTAGGGGTTTCACTTATTGAATTATTCCTGGCATTTGGCTCCTTCTTCAGGGCCATAAATAGATTATAGCTCATAATATGCTCTTTTGTCCATCTCTTAATGGTGAAGTACATATTACCAAATTTCCCACCATGCCGAGCGTTCTTTCTAAGGGGCAGTTGGTTTTTTTTTTAATTTTCATCTCACTTTGCATTTCAGAGTGCACACGAAGATGTATAAATAAGGTTGAACTGGACTTTGCTTGAATTACATATAGTTAAATATTTAAAGACATTGAATAAGAATTACAGTTGTTGATATCATGGACATAACAGATAAATCTCCTTAGACATCCCCTTTACAAAAACCTAAAAAATTTGCGTAAACCCCCCCTACCCCCCCTTTCTGAAGTACTATATCCTGTAAACCCCCCGGAAACAGGAAAACCTAAGAAACGGGTTATTCAACCCCCAAATATAAACTTAATTACATCAATTTAAGTTTGAAAAAAAATTACAAATACAAACCAATTCTATGTCCCTACGTAAACTAAAATTATTTATGCACACTCCTAACTTTACATACATAAAATTATTTAAATTATATTCATTATATATATATATATATCAATTGTTAAAATGTGATTATAAAACTATTTTATGCTTAAATACACAAATCTTTTACCCTTAAACACCACCCCCAACAGCACAACTAAAACAAGGCCTTAAAGTGCCCCAACAAACTTTATTAAACTGTTATAACTA